GCTAACGTAGCTTAACTAAAGCATAACACTGAAGATGTTAAGACAAACCCTAGAAAGGTTTCGCAGGCACAAAGGCTTGGTCCTGACTTTTCTATCAGCTGAGGCCAAATTTACACATGCAAGTCTCCGCACCCCTGTGAGAATGCCCCACAGTTTTATATCCTAAAACAAGGAGCGGGTATCAGGCTCAACATAGTTTAGCCCATAACACCTTGCTTTGCCACACCCTCAAGGGAACTCAGCAGTGATAAACATTAAGCCATTAGCGCAAGCTTGACTTAGTTACAGCCTAAAGAGTCGGTAAAACTCGTGCCAGCCACCGCGGTTATACGAGAGACTCAAGTTGATAGCCATCGGCGTAAAGAGTGATTAGGGCCTTATACTACTAAAGCCGAACGTCCTCAAGACTGTTATACGTGTTCGAGGACATGAAGAACAACTACAAAAGTGGCTTTAACAAACCTGAATTCACGAAAGCTATGGGACAAACTGGGATTAGATACCCCACTATGCATAGCCGTAAACATTGATAAAAAATTACTATTTTATCCGCCAGGGGACTACAAGCATTAGCTTAAAACCCAAAGGACTTGGCGGTGCTTTAGACCCACCTAGAGGAGCCTGTTCTAGAACCGATAACCCCCGTTAAACCTCACCCTTTTTTGTTAACACCGCCTATATACCGCCGTCGTCAGCTTACCCCGTGAGGGCTAAAAAGTAAACGAAATTGGCACTGCCTAAAACGCCAGGTCGAGGTGTAGCGCATAAAAGGGGAAGAAATGGGCTACATTTCCTAACATAGGAAACTACGGACCGCATAATGAAATAAATGCATGAAGGAGGATTTAGCAGTAAGTAGAAAGCAGAGTGTTCCACTGAAGCCGGCCCTGAAGCGCGCACACACCGCCCGTCACTCTCCCCAAGCCCTCTTAATAATGTTAATAACCACCAAAAATAGCAAAGGGGAGGCAAGTCGTAACATGGTAAGTGTACCGGAAGGTGCACTTGGAAAAACCAGGTCGTAGCTAAAATAGAAAAGCATCTCCCTTACACTGAGAAGTCACCCGTGCAAATCGAGTCGCCCTGACACCCAACAGCTAGCCCATTCTTCCATCTTCAACATAAATCTACGACTAACCCCTAAATTACTACAAAAATAAAACCAAACCATTTTTTACCCAAGTATAGGCGATAAAAAAGGAAATTAGAGCAATAAAAAAGTACCGCAAGGGAACGCTGAAAGAGAAATGAAATAATCCAGTAAAGTACAAAAAAGCAGAGATTTTCCCTCGTACCTTTTGCATCATGTTTTAGCAAGTAATCATAAGCGAAGAGCATTATAGTTTATAATCCCGAAACTAAACGAGCTACTTCAAGACAGCTTATCAAAAGGGCAAACACGTCTCTGTAGCAAAAGAGTGTGAAGATCTTCAAGTAGAGGTGACAAACCTACCGAGTTTAGTTATAGCTGGTTGCCTGAGAACTGAATAGAAGTTCAGCCCTTATTTTTCTCAAATTACCCCAGACCCCGTCCCCAATTAAATTTTAAAGAAAATTAAGGAGTTAGTCAAAAGGGGTACAGCCCTTTTGAACAAGAATACAACCTTTAAAGTAGGATAATGATCACATTTAAACACAAGGCACAAATTGTCTCAGTGGGCCTAGAAGCAGCCACCTTAAAAGAAAGCGTTAAAGCTCAAGCATGCCTCTAAACCTATAATCTCGATAAATCATTAATAATCCACTATATTTATCAGGCTATTCCACCCCGTGGAAGAAATTATGCTAATATGAGTAATAAGAGAAATTATATCTCTCCTAACACAAGTGTAAATCGGAACGGACCCACCACCGAAAATCAACGACCCTAACCAAAGAAGGTAGTGAGATAAAAAAAGACAACTAGAAAAACCCTCAATAAAAATCGTTACCCCTACACTGGTGTGTATACATGGAAAGACTAAAAGAAGAAGAAGGAACTCGGCAAAACAACTCAACGGCCCCGCCTGTTTACCAAAAACACCGCCTCCTGTCAACCAAACATAGGAGGTCCCGCCTGCCCTGTGACATTTTGTTTAACGGCCGCGGTATTCTAACCGTGCAAAGGTAGCGCAATCACTTGTCTTTTAAATGAAGACCTGTATGAATGGCATAACGAGGGCTAAACTGTCTCCTCCTTCCAGTCAATGAAATTGATCTCCCCGTGCAGAAGCGGGGATGTGTCCATAAGACGAGAAGACCCTATGGAGCTTAAAACGAAAGAGCAGACCATGTTAATATACCTTAGCTAAAAGATCAAACTAATTGTAAACCTGCTCTAGTGTTTTCGGTTGGGGCGACCACGGAGCACAATAAAACCCCCGTGAGGAATAAATGTACTACATTTTAAAGTAAGAGCGACAGCTCTAAATAACAGAACTTCTGACCCACAAGATCCGGCCAGACCGATCAACGAACCAAGTTACCCTAGGGATAACAGCGCAATCCCCTTCTAGAGCCCACATCGACAAGGGGGTTTACGACCTCGATGTTGGATCAGGACATCCTAATGGTGTAGCCGCTATTAAGGGTTCGTTTGTTCAACGATTAAAGTCCTACGTGATCTGAGTTCAGACCGGAGTAATCCAGGTCAGTTTCTATCTATGCAGTGCCCTTTCCTAGTACGAAAGGACCGGAAAGGAAAGGCCTCTGCCACAGGCATGCCTTACCTCCATCTAATGAAGTCAACTAAATTAGACAAGCAGGCACATAAAGATGTCTGAGATAAAGACATGTTAAGGTGGCAGAGCCCGGTTAATGCAAAAGTCCTAAGCCCTTTAGACGAAGGTTCAAGTCCTTCCTTTAACTATGGTCTCAACCCTCTTATCAACAATTATTAACCCATTGGTCTTAATAATTTTTGTCCTTTTAGCAGTCGCCCTCCTTACTCTTTTAGAACGAAAAGTGTTAAGCTATATACAACTCCGCAAAGGTCCAAACATTGTCGGGCCATATGGACTCCTCCAACCTATTGCAGATGGTGTTAAACTCTTTACAAAGGAACCCCTACGACCCTCCACAGCATCTCCCTTTTTATTTCTATTTACCCCTATTTTAGCCTTAACACTAGCCCTTACCTTATGAGCGCCACTTCCCGCCCCATTCTCCATCGCCGACTTAAACCTAAGCATTTTATTTCTACTAGCCATGTCAAGCCTGGCAGTCTACTCTATTTTAGGCTCCGGCTGGGCCTCCAATTCAAAATATGCCCTGATTGGAGCATTACGGGCTGTAGCCCAAACTATCTCTTATGAAGTAAGCCTCGGGCTAATTCTGCTCAACGTAATTATTTTTGTGGGAGGCTTCAGCCTCCAAACCTTTAGCCAAGCTCAAGAGAGCATTTGACTAATTATACCCGCTTGACCCCTAGCCATCATATGATATATCTCAACCTTAGCAGAAACTAATCGGGCCCCCTTTGATCTAACAGAAGGCGAATCCGAGCTAGTTTCAGGCTTCAACGTCGAGTACGCCGGAGGCCCTTTCGCCCTATTTTTCCTTGCAGAATATGCTAATATTTTATTGATAAATACACTGTCAGCTATCTTTTTTATAGGCTCCTCAATTCTACATAATTCCCCAGAATTCACTGCCATTACCCTGATAGCCAAAACAGCTGCCCTCTCTACTCTTTTCCTATGAGTTCGTGCCTCATATCCTCGATTCCGATATGATCAACTAATACACCTAGTTTGGAAAAACTTCCTCCCATTAACACTTGCCGCTATCATTTGACATCTCGCAACCCCAATCGCTTTATCCGGACTGCCCCCCCAATTTTAACCCAGGAGTTGTGCCTGAATTAAAGGACCACTTTGATAGAGTGAAAAATGAGGGTTAAAGCCCCTCCAACTCCTTAGAAAGAAGGGGCTCGAACCCTACCTGAAGAGATCAAAACTCTTAGTGCTTCCACTACACCACTTCCTAGTAAGGTCAGCTAAATAAGCTTTTGGGCCCATACCCCAAACATGTTGGTTAAACTCCTTCCCTTACTAATGAGCCCCTACATTACTGCAACTTTTCTACTCGCCCTAGGTTTAGGCACCACAATCACCTTTGCAAGTTCCCATTGGCTACTTGCCTGAATAGGCCTAGAAATTAATACACTAGCAATTATCCCCTTAATAGCACAGCATCATCATCCTCGAGCTGTAGAAGCAACCACCAAATACTTTCTAGTTCAAGCCACCGCCGCCGCAACTATTTTATTTGCCAGCATTACAAATGCATGAATTACGGGACAATGAGATCTTCAACAAATAACTCACCCATTCCCAATCACCATCATCATTCTAGCACTAGCACTAAAAATTGGACTAGCACCCCTTCACACCTGGCTCCCAGAAGTACTTCAAGGACTAAACCTTACCACAGGCCTCATCCTTTCAACCTGACAAAAATTAGCCCCCTTCTCCCTAATACTACAAATTAATCTAAATAACTCCTCAATTTTGATTATTCTAGGCTTACTGTCCACCCTAATCGGGGGTTGAGGCGGAATTAGTCAAACTCAACTTCGAAAAATTCTAGCCTATTCATCAATTGCACATCTAGGCTGAATAGTCCTCATTCTACAATATTCATCAGAACTTACATTTTTAGCCCTCGCCACCTATCTTATTACCACCACACCCCTTTTCCTGGTCTTCAAGATTAATCAAGCAACCACTATCAACCTGCTCGCAACTTCATGAACAAAAGCCCCAGCACTGACCGCCCTCACCCCACTAATTCTTCTATCTTTAGGAGGCCTACCTCCTCTCACAGGCTTCCTCCCAAAATGAATAATCTTAACCGAATTAACCAAGCAAGACCTTGGGCCCATTGCAACAATTGCTGCTCTCTCAGCACTATTGAGCCTATTCTTTTACCTTCGGCTATCCTATGCCCTATCCCTTACCGCTTCACCAAACAACTCATCCGCCCTACCATTATGACGACTTTCTCCTACACAATCCACCCTACTATTGGCAATCTCTTGCACGATGGCAATCTCGCTATTGCCCCTTTCCCCAGCCGCTATTGCGCTAACAGCCCCCTAGGGGCTTAGGTTAAGACCAAGACCAAGGGCCTTCAAAGCCCTAAGCGGAAGTGAAAATCTCCCAGCCCCTGATAAGACCTACGGGTCTTTAACCCACATCTTCTGCATGCAAAACAGACACTTTAATTAAGCTAAGGCCTTACTAGACAGGCAGGCCTCGATCCTACAATCTCTTAGTTAACAGCTAAGCGCCCTATCCAGCGAGCATCTGTCTAGTCTTTCCCCCGCCTAGCCGCCTAAAATAGGCGGGGGAAAGCCCCGGCAGGCGTCAACCTGCTACTTTAGATTTGCAGTCTAATATGCTAACACCTCAAGGCCCTGATAAGAAGAGGACTTAAACCTCTGTGCGTGGAGCTACAATCCATCGCTTAACTCAGCCATCTTACCTGTGGCAATCACACGTTGATTCTTCTCAACCAACCATAAAGATATCGGCACCCTCTATTTAGTATTTGGTGCCTGAGCCGGGATAGTTGGAACGGCCTTAAGCCTACTTATTCGAGCTGAACTAAGTCAGCCGGGATCCCTTCTGGGCGACGACCAAATTTATAATGTAATCGTAACGGCACACGCTTTTGTAATAATTTTCTTTATAGTAATACCAGTAATGATTGGAGGCTTTGGGAACTGATTAGTTCCTCTCATGATCGGCGCCCCAGACATAGCATTCCCCCGAATAAATAACATAAGCTTCTGACTACTTCCTCCCTCCTTCTTACTTCTATTAGCTTCTTCTGGTGTAGAAGCAGGAGCTGGTACAGGCTGAACCGTTTACCCCCCTCTCGCAGGAAATCTCGCTCATGCAGGACCTTCCGTCGATTTAACCATTTTCTCACTTCATTTAGCGGGGGTGTCCTCTATTCTGGGGGCTATCAATTTTATTACTACCATTATTAATATAAAACCTCCCGCCATCTCACAATACCAAACCCCTCTCTTTGTATGAGCAGTAATAATTACCGCCGTACTTCTTTTACTTTCCCTTCCTGTATTAGCTGCCGGTATTACAATACTTTTAACAGACCGAAACCTAAATACCTCTTTCTTCGACCCGGCAGGAGGAGGTGACCCCATTCTTTACCAACACCTTTTCTGATTTTTCGGCCATCCAGAGGTTTATATCCTTATTTTACCAGGATTCGGCATAATCTCCCATATTGTCGCTTACTACTCCGGTAAAAAAGAACCCTTCGGATACATGGGTATAGTCTGGGCTATAATAGCAATTGGCCTACTGGGCTTTATTGTATGAGCCCATCACATATTCACCGTCGGTATAGATGTAGACACCCGAGCTTATTTTACATCCGCCACTATAATTATTGCTATTCCAACCGGTGTTAAAGTATTCAGCTGGCTAGCAACTCTCCACGGAGGTTCAGTCAAATGAGAAACCCCTCTATTATGAGCCCTGGGCTTTATTTTCCTATTTACTGTAGGGGGTTTAACAGGAATTGTATTAGCTAATTCATCTCTAGATATTGTTCTACACGACACCTACTATGTAGTAGCCCATTTCCACTACGTTCTATCAATAGGAGCCGTCTTTGCAATTATTGGCGCATTTGTACACTGATTCCCCCTATTCACAGGATATACCCTCCATAACACATGATCAAAAGTCCATTTTGGATTAATGTTTCTTGGTGTTAACCTAACTTTCTTCCCCCAACATTTTCTGGGTCTTGCCGGAATGCCCCGACGATACTCTGACTATCCGGATGCCTACACGCTGTGAAATACTATTTCTTCAATCGGCTCCCTAATTTCATTAGTAGCTGTAATTTTATTCTTATTTATTATCTGGGAAGCTTTTGCAGCTAAACGTGAAGTTCTTTCAGTAGAGCTAACCTCCACAAATGTAGAGTGACTCTACGGCTGTCCCCCTCCATATCACACCTTTGAAGAACCCGCATTTGTTCAAGTTCAACCGTCTTAATTTTAACCGAGAAAGGAAGGAGTTGAACCCCCATAAATTGGTTTCAAGCCAACCACATAGCCGCTCTGTCACTTTCTTTATAAGGTATTAGTAAAAACGATTACATTGCTTTGTCAGGGCAAAGTTGTAGGTGGAACTCCTGCATACCTTACACACATGGCACACCCCTCCCAACTAGGTTTCCAAGATGCAGCTTCCCCAGTAATAGAAGAATTACTACACTTCCACGATCACACCCTAATAATTGTTTTCCTCATTAGCACTTTGGTACTTTATATTATTGTAGCAATAGTCACAACGAAATTAACAAACAAATTTATTCTAGACTCACAAGAAATTGAAATCATTTGGACACTTCTCCCAGCCATAATCTTGATTCTCATTGCACTACCATCATTACGAATCCTCTACCTAATAGACGAAATTAATGACCCCCATCTTACAATTAAAACCATAGGACATCAATGATACTGAAGCTACGAATACACAGACTATGAAGACCTAGGATTCGACTCATACATAGTTCCAACTCAGGACCTGGCCCCAGGTCAATTCCGCCTTCTAGAAGCAGATCACCGCATGGTAATCCCTATTGAATCCCCCGTCCGAATTTTAGTTTCCGCTGATGACGTCCTCCATTCATGGGCTGTTCCCAGCCTAGGCATTAAAATAGACGCAGTCCCCGGTCGCTTGAACCAAACGGCATTTATTATTTCTCGCCCGGGAGTCTATTACGGACAATGTTCAGAGATTTGCGGAGCAAACCACAGCTTCATACCTGTGGTAGTTGAAGCGGTTCCTCTAAAACATTTTGAAAGTTGATCCTCCCTAATACTTGAAGACGCCTCGCTAAGAAGCTAAATCGGATATAGCGTTAGCCTTTTAAGCTAAAGAATGGTGATTTCCAACCACCCCTAGCGATATGCCACAGCTCAACCCCTCCCCCTGATTTTTAATCCTTATCTTTTCCTGACTCGTATTCCTAACAATAATTCCCCCAAAAGTTTTGGCCCACCACTTCCCCAAAGACCCATCCCCCCAAAGCACCGAAATACCAAAAACAGACCCCTGAAACTGATCATGATACTAAGCTTTTTCGACCAATTTATGAGCCCTACACTCTTTGGTGTTCCACTTATTGCCCTTGCAATAACCCTCCCCTGAATTTTATTTCCACAACCTTTATCTCGATGACTTAACAACCGAATGTTAACCCTACAAAACTGATTCATTGGTAACTTTACACAACAAATCTTCCAAACCATTAGCTTCGGAGGACATAAATGAGCTGCTTTACTAACATCTTTAATGATCTTCTTGATTACCATAAATATATTAGGATTACTTCCCTACACTTTTACTCCCACAACCCAACTATCTCTCAATTTGGCCTTTGCAGTACCATTATGGTTGGCCACTGTACTTATCGGTATACGATACCAGCCTACACACGCACTAGGCCACCTACTTCCTGAAGGCACCCCTATTCCTTTAATCCCAATCCTTATCGTTATTGAAACAATCAGCTTACTCATCCGTCCTCTGGCCCTGGGCGTCCGACTCACCGCTAACTTAACAGCTGGTCACTTGTTAATTCAACTAATCGCCACAGCCGCCTTTGTTTTATTACCACTAATACCAACAGTGGCCCTTTTAACTGGCATTTTACTGTTTCTACTGACACTTCTAGAAGTAGCCGTAGCTATAATCCAAGCCTACGTCTTCGTCCTCCTACTAAGCTTATACTTACAAGAAAACCTTTAATGGCCCATCAAGCACATGCATATCATATAGTTGACCCCAGCCCTTGACCTCTAACAGGCGCAGTTGCCGCATTACTTCTCACATCAGGTCTCGCAGTATGAATACACTTCCACACACCTGTACTAATAACACTAGGATTAATACTTATGCTATTAACCATATATCAATGATGACGAGATATCGTACGAGAAAGCACCTTTCAAGGCCATCACACCCCGCCCGTTCAAAAAGGTCTCCGCTACGGCATAATCCTTTTTATTACCTCAGAAGTATTCTTTTTTCTAGGATTCTTCTGAGCTTTCTACCACTCGAGCCTTGCCCCCACTCCAGAATTAGGAGGCTGTTGACCCCCCACAGGAATTATTACCCTGGACCCCTTTGAAGTCCCCCTATTAAACACAGCAGTCCTTCTTGCATCAGGTGTTACAGTTACCTGAGCCCATCACAGCATTATAGAAGGTGAACGAAAACAAGCCATCCAAGCCCTTGGTCTCACAATTCTCTTAGGATTCTACTTCACATTCCTTCAAGGCATGGAATACTATGAAGCCCCTTTTACAATTGCAGATGGAGTATACGGATCTACCTTCTTCGTAGCCACCGGCTTTCATGGCCTCCACGTAATTATTGGCTCCACTTTCCTCCTAGTATGCCTTCTCCGACAAATCAAATTCCACTTTACAGCTCAACACCATTTCGGCTTTGAAGCCGCCGCATGATATTGACACTTTGTCGATGTCGTATGACTTTTCCTGTACATCTCTATCTACTGATGAGGCTCATAATCTTTCTAGTATTAGAATTAGTACGAGTGACTTCCAATCACCTGGCCCTGGTTAAAATCCAGGGAAAGATAATGAACTTAATTGCCAGTATAATCCTTATCTCCCTCCTTTTAGCCACAATCCTAATATTCATTTCTTTTTGATTGCCCTCAATAGCCCCAGATCATGAAAAACTTTCTCCCTATGAGTGTGGGTTTGACCCCTTAGGATCCGCACGACTTCCTTTTTCCCTTCGATTTTTTCTAGTGGCAATCCTTTTTCTTCTATTTGATCTAGAAATTGCTCTTCTACTCCCTCTTCCATGGGGAGATCAACTTCTATCCCCACTAATAACTTTCACCTGAGCATCCCTTGTGCTATTATTACTTACATTGGGCCTAATCTATGAATGACTTCAAGGCGGTCTTGAATGGGCCGAATAGACTATTAGTTTAAAAAAAACATTTGATTTCGGCTCAAAAACCTATGGTTAAAGTCCATAATTGTCTAATGACCCCTACTCATTTCGCATTCTCATCAATATTTATACTAGGTCTAGCAGGATTAACATTTAATCGAAATCATTTACTTTCTTCCCTCCTATGTCTAGAAGGAATAATATTATCTTTATTTATTGCTCTATCTCTCTGAACACTTCAACTAGACTCAACAAGCTTTTCCCCTTCTCCAATACTTCTCCTTGCCTTTTCAGCCTGTGAAGCCAGCGCAGGCCTGGCCCTTCTTGTTGCCACTGCACGAACACATGGCTCAGATCGACTCCACACCCTTAACCTACTACAATGTTAAAAATTCTTTTTCCCACAATTATGCTGTTTATATCAACCTGACTTACACCCCCAACCAAACTCTGATCGTCTAGCCTAATATATAGCCTTATCATTGCACTTGCCAGCCTTACCTGATTAATTGCTCCCTTAGATACAGGATGATTAAACTTGAACCTTTACATAGCTACCGACTCACTATCCACCCCCTTATTAGTTCTCACATGCTGGCTCCTTCCATTGATAATCCTTGCCAGCCAAAATCACATGTTTTCCCAACCCTGCAATCGCCAACGAACCTATATTTGTCTCCTTATCTCCCTGCAAATTTTCCTTATTTTAGCCTTCGGGGCCACAGAAGTGATTATATTTTACATCATATTTGAAGCCACATTGATCCCCACACTGATCATTATTACCCGCTGGGGGAATCAAATAGAACGTCTCAACGCTGGAACCTACTTTTTGTTCTATACGCTAGCAGGATCCTTACCCCTTCTAGTAGCACTACTTCTTTTACAGTCTTCAACCGGGTCTCTATCATTTTTAACACTGCCCCACACCTCTTATATCCCCCTAACATCATACTCCGACAAGATCTGATGGGCCGGTTGTCTTATTGCATTTTTAGTAAAAATGCCCTTATACGGGGCACACTTATGATTACCCAAAGCACACGTTGAGGCCCCAATTGCAGGTTCAATAGTACTAGCAGCGGTCCTTTTAAAGCTTGGTGGATATGGAATAATACGCATTATAACGGTCCTTACTCCCCTCACCAAAGAAATAAGCTATCCTTTCATTATTTTAGCTCTATGAGGTATTATCATGACCAGTTCGATTTGTCTCCGCCAAACCGATCTTAAATCATTAATCGCTTACTCGTCAGTAAGCCACATAGGTCTAGTTGCAGCCGGTATCCTCATCCAAACACCCTGAGGCTTCACAGGGGCCCTAATTCTAATAATTGCACATGGACTCACATCTTCTGCCCTATTCTGCCTTGCCAATACCAGTTATGAACGAACACATAGCCGCACTTTATTATTAGCCCGAGGTTTACAAGTGATCCTCCCACTAATAACAACATGATGATTTGTTGCAAGTCTGGCCAATCTTGCTCTTCCCCCTCTCCCTAATTTAATAGGTGAACTCATAATCATTACCTCCCTATTCAACTGATCACGATGAACCCTCTGCCTCACCGGACTTGGCACCCTTCTTACTGCCGGCTATTCCCTTTACATGTTCTTAATAACACAACGAGGCCCAATTCCAACCCACATTACTGCTATTAATCCATCTCACTCACGAGAACATCTGCTTATGGCCCTACACTTACTGCCACTAATTTTACTAATCGTCAAGCCCGAGCTAACATGAGGCTGAGCCGCCTGTAGACATAGTTTAAAAAAAACATTAGATTGTGATTCTAAAAAAAGAGGTTAAAATCCCCTTGTCCACCGAGAGAGGCTCGACAGCACCGATGATTGCTAACCATTGTTACTTTGGTTAAACCCCAAAGCTCACTCGCATGCTCCTAAAGGATAACAGCTCATCCATTGGTCTTAGGAACCAAAAACTCTTGGTGCAAATCCAAGTAGTAGCTATGCATTTTACCCCTCTTACCATAATTACCTGCCTCCTAATTATCTTTTTACTACTCACTTATCCTGTCCTATCAACCCTCACTCACCATCCAAAACAAGCAAATTGAGCAATAGACACTGTTAAAACAGCCGTCAAAATAGCTTTCTTTACCAGCCTTCTCCCCCTTATGTTATTTCTAAACGAGGGTGCAGAGACAATTTCCACATTATGAGCTTGAACTAACACCCTTACCTTTGATATAAACATTAGCTTTAAATTTGACCTTTACTCAATTACCTTTACCCCCATTGCTTTATTCGTAACATGATCCATTCTTGAATTTGCATCCTGATATATACACGCCGACCCAAAAATAAACCAATTTTTTAAATACCTACTAATCTTCCTAATTACCATAATTATCCTGACTACTGCCAACAACATATTTCAAATTTTCATCGGCTGAGAAGGGGTGGGTATTATGTCCTTTCTCCTTATTGGCTGGTGATACGGGCGAGCGGATGCTAACACCGCCGCGCTACAAGCAGTTCTTTATAATCGAGTTGGAGACATCGGATTAATCTTAGCAATAGCATGAATAGCAACCAATCTAAACTCCTGAGAAATTCAACAAATATTTCTTCTCTCAAAAGAAACAGATCTAACTCTTCCCCTTATAGGTCTTATCCTTGCTGCAACCGGCAAATCCGCCCAATTCGGCCTTCATCCCTGATTACCATCCGCCATAGAAGGTCCAACACCAGTCTCTGCCCTACTGCATTCAAGCACAATGGTCGTAGCAGGCATTTTCTTATTAATTCGCCTAAGCCCTATACTAGAAAATAACCAAACAGCCTTAACTACCTGCTTATGTCTAGGTGCACTTACCACTCTATTTACCGCAACATGTGCCCTAACCCAAAACGATGTCAAAAAGATCGTTGCATTCTCAACATCAAGCCAATTAGGCTTGATAATGGTTACCATCGGCCTCAATCAACCACAACTAGCATTTCTACACATCTGCACACATGCCTTCTTTAAAGCTATACTCTTCCTCTGTTCGGGTTCAATTATCCATAGCCTAAATGACGAGCAAGACATTCGAAAAATAGGAGGCATACACCACTTAGCACCCTTTACCTCTTCATGTATGACTCTCGGTAGTCTAGCCCTCACAGGTACCCCTTTTTTAGCCGGCTTTTTTTCAAAAGATTCAATCATTGAAGCCATGAACACATCCTACCTAAACGCCTGAGCCCTCACCCTTACACTCATCGCCACATCTTTCACCGCAGTCTATAGCCTACGAATAATCTTCTTTATCTCCATAGGACATCCCCGATTTAATTCCCTCTCCCCTATTAATGAAAATAACCCAGCAGTAATTAATCCCATCAAACGCCTTGCATGAGGCAGCATTATCACTGGCCTCCTCCTCACCTCAAATATTCTTCCATTAAAAACCCCCGTAATGTCCATACCCCTTATTCTAAAACTCGCTGCCCTGCTAATCACAATCATTGGACTTCTTACTGCCCTAGAACTCGCCCGCCTTACTACAAAACAACTCAAAGCTATGCCTGTGCTAGGCTCTCATAACTTTTCAAACATATTAGGATTTTATCCAATGATCATACATCGCCAGTTTCCAAAACTAAGCCTCGCATTAGGCCAAACTATTGCAAGCCAAATTGTTGACCTAACATGAATAGAAAAAATTGGCCCAAAGGCCACCCACACCCTCAACCTTCCTTTAATCAAAATTACAGACAATCTTCAACAGGGAATAATTAAGATTCATTTCTTCTTTTTCTTCACATCCCTCTTTATTTTCCTCATAATTTTCATTACCTAACCTGCTACATCACCCGAAGAGCCCCCCGAGCAAGACCCCGAGTTAACTCAAGTACTACAAAAAGAGTCAACAGCAGTACCCAAGCCCCCAATACTAATATAACCCCTCCCTTAGAATACATAAATGCTACCCCCGCCATGTCTCCCCGAAACATCAACATCTCCCCAAACTCCCCTCCCATTAATAAAGATCCTTCATATCATCCCCCCAAAAACAACAGGACTCCTAAACCCACTGACAAAACATATAAAATTCCCGTGATTATCACAAATAGACTTCCTCAGCTTTCAGGATAAGGTTCAGCTGCAAGTGCAGCCGAATACGCAAATACCACCAACATGCCCCCTAAATAAATCAAAAACAAAACTAAAGACAAGAAAGACCCCCCATAACTTGCTAATACCCCACATCCTACCCCGGCTACCACCACTAAACCCAGCGCTCCAAAATAAGGAGAAGGATTAGAGGCAACAGCCGCCAAACCTAATACAAGCCCAAACAATAAAGAACACATAATATAAATCATAATTCCCACCAGGATTCTAACCAGGACTAATGGCTTGAAAAACCACCGTTGTATTCAACTACAGGAACTTAATGACCAGCCTACGAAAAACGCACCCTCTACTAAAAATTGCAAACGACGCCCTAGTTGATTTACCAGCCCCAGTAAACATCTCTGCATGATGAAACTTTGGCTCACTCCTAGGGCTCTGCCTAATTACTCAAATCGTAACAGGCCTATTTTTGGCCATGCATTATACATCAGACATCTCAACAGCCTTTTCCTCCGTCGCACATATCTGCCGAGATGTTAACTACGGATGACTAATCCGTAATATACACGCAAATGGCGCCTCTTTCTTCTTTATCTGTATCTACTTACACATTGGCCGCGGACTCTACTATGGCTCATACTTATATAAAGAAACATGAAATGTCGGAGTAGTTCTTCTTCTATTAGTTATAATAACTGCTTTCGTTGGCTACGTCCTGCCTTGAGGACAAATATCCTTTTGGGGCGCCACAGTTATTACAAACCTGTTATCAGCTGTCCCCTACGTTGGGGATGCCCTAGTACAATGAATCTGAGGGGGATTTTCCGTAGATAATGCCACCCTAACACGATTCTTCGCCTTTCATTTTCTTTTTCCCTTTGTAGTTGCAGCAGCAACAATAATTCACCTTATTTTCTTACACGAAACAGGCTCAAACAACCCCACTGGTATTAACTCAGACGCAGACAAAGTGTCTTTTCACCCATACTTTTCCTACAAAGACCTACTAGGATTTGCACTCTTGCTTATTACTCTTATTGCACTAGCACTTTTCTCTCCAAATCTGCTAGGTGACCCAGAAAATTTCACTCCCGCCAACCCACTAGTCACGCCCCCACACATCAAGCCAGAATGGTATTTCCTCTTCGCATACGCAATTCTGCGGTCCATTCCAAATAAACTAGGAGGAGTGTTGGCTTTATTAGCCTCAATTCTAGTATTAATACTGGTTCCAATACTTCACACTTCAAAACAACGATCTTTAACCTTTCGTCCACTAACGCAGTTCTTATTCTGAACCCTTATTGCAGATGTAATTATTCTCACATGAATTGGGGGCATGCCAGTAGAACACCCGTTCATCATTATTGGCCAAATCGCATCCTTACTTTATTTTTCCATCTTCATCATGTTTATTCCAGCCCTTAGCCTTGTAGAAAACAAAATACTTAACTGATAACGCACTAGTAGCTCAGCGAAAGAGCGCCGGTCTTGTAAACCGGATGTCGGGGGTTAAAATCCCCCCTTATGCTCAAAGAATGGGGGCTCTAACCCCAACCCCTAGCTCCCAAAGCTAGGATTCTAAACTAAACTATTCTTTGCCGAAGACCGCCACTCAAAATGTCAAAGTGCATATATGTATTAACACCATAAACTTATATCAAACATTAATAATAATGCTTTAGGACATTGTATGGACATACGCAATGGATGTTATGAACCGGTAATGCCTAGTATTAAATTAATTAAGGTTTACATGATACTATTAGATGAATAAAGTGAAGACAAGTACCCACGTACCATCTACGTTCAATAATCAACAGAATTTGTCTGTAAGGAATATATACCAAGTATCCACATCCCGTTTAAATAATAATGCTCAGCCCGTAAGAGACCACCATCAGTTGATACCTCAAGGTACACGTTTTTTGATGGTCAGGGACAATAATCGTGGGGGTAGCACAAAATGAATTATTCCTGGCATTTGGTTCCTATTTCAGGGCCATTGATTGGTTCATTCCTCACACTTTCCCTGACGCTTACATAAGTTAATGGTGGAGTACATACGACTCGTTACCCACCATGCCGGGCGTTCACTCTAATGGGCAGCTGGTATCTTTTTTTATTTTCCTTTCAATAGACATTTCAGAGTGCATACAGATCTGTTCGCCAAGGTTGAACATTTCCTTGGGCCCAAGGACAAGTATGATATTACATTAGACATTGATAGAAGGATTGCATAACCGATATCATGAGCATAAATAGTGGTTTTTTCCCCTAACTTCTCATCAAAGTGCCCCCTGGGTTTTTTCTCGGTTAACCCCCCCTACCCCCCCACACTCCCGAGATCTTTGTCATTCCTGTAAACCCCCCCGGAAACAGGAAAACCCCGAGTAGTATAACGTGTCTTTTTTGGTGTTTCAACAAATGTGTGTATATACATTATTGCAATAATGCAAAT